GAACAGTTCCTGTGGGTTGAGCACCTTTTTCAAGGAAATCTAGAATAACAGGAACGTTTAAATAAGTTTGATTCTTCATTGGATCATAAAATCCCACCTTTCTAAGATCTTTTCCTTCTCTTCGGGATCGAACATCAATTGCAACGATTCGATAGACGGCTCATTAGGATAGATATAGATCAACAATACCCCCCCTAGAACCGTATAGGAAGTTTTCTCCTCGTACGGCTCGAGAAAAAATGATTTGATTCGACATTTTGTCTATGTATGCAATTCTAATAAATAAAATGACAAATCGGCCTATAAAATAAATTAGACTATGATTTCAGTCTTTTTTTTTTCTTCTTGAAAATGAAAAAGAAACCACTCGTACTCATAACTCAAGTTGGCTAACTCTCAACTAGCTCAAAGGAAAAATCCTTAGTAAATTTCATTTATTGAGTGGTCTTTACCCCCTTTTGTTTCTCTCGTTTCAAATTCTATTTGGAGTCTTTAATCTGATCCAGTTATTGAGACTAGCGAGACAATTAAAACGGTGTTTCCTTGTTCTTAGATCCTTTATTCTTATTTTAAATCATTGGGTTTAGACATTACTTCGGTGCTTCTTAATCCTTTCAAAATGGCAGCAACATACCCTTTTTTTGATTTATTTCTATCAAAGAATCCTATGGACAGTTGATTCACGAGTGATACACTTTGAATCGAAAAAGTTGGATAAATTCCAACAAGCTTTACTTTCGAATTGAAAACTTGCTCGACTTGGATGCTTTCGATTTCTATATATGGAAGATACATTTACGAAGTTGTTCCGATTTATTGGCATTAACCCTAGATCCTTGCCCCCGAGAAATTAATTAATCCTTTCTACTCGAGCTCCATCGTGGACTATTTACAACCCAACAAAAATCGAGTGTAACAGAACAAACAATGTCGAGCCAAGAGCACCCTCATTCCTAGATAAATCGAAAATGGTGGATGTCAAAATCCACAACGGATCGTGTCTTTCAAGTCGCACGTTGCTTTCTACCACATCGTTTCAAACGAAGTTTTACCATAACATTCCTCTAATTTGGAACCGGTATGGAATTGATTCAATCATGGAATCATGAATAGTCATTGGTTCGGTTGTACATCGACATCGTAATCTAGACTTTTTCTTCGATATATGATATGTGGAACGGTTTTTCTGAAAAAGTCTTAGCAAGAAAACACCTTTAACATACATAAATAATATATAGAAATAGAAAGAAATAGAAATATATAAACGAATACTTAATCTGCATCTTCAAGTGACTCACTAGGATTGATTAAAGGATTTCTTACTTTTTAAGTACCGAAGATGCCACTTACAAGGAATCATTAAAAAAATGTAGTAAAAACAGTTCTAATTGAAAAAGTTTCCTGTTTATTTAATTTGAATAAAATTGAACAATGATTAAGTATCACGTTTGATCTTCATAGAAAGATCAGTTTTTCTTTTTTAATTGACTCATCACTGATTTAATTTAAAATCGATCCAAGAAAAGAAGAAAGAAATACCATTTTTTCCGAGATGGATAAAAAAATGATGTAAGTTCAAATTGGAATCTTTATTCTGTTCATCTGATTACGAAAATTGAAAAAAAAATAGGGAAGGTTTTTCATATCTATCAGATAGACTAGTTGTCACTGTTATAGATATTCTATAATTCGAATATAGAATTTAAATTATTTCAATTATTTAAGGGATCACAAATCTTTTTTACAAAAACCCCAAAATTTTTGTCATTAAAATAGAACGATACATATCATATAAGCGATACATTTCCTTATTTTCTATATATTTTGTTTAACATGGGATTGAGTAATATTTCAATAATCGACTCTTGTCATAAAGTGAATAAAAGGGATAGGATAAATTGAATAAAATAAAAGGGATAGGATAAATCAACCCTGCCTCAATCGGTACATAGATTTCCAATTTTTCATTAGAACCAAACACTAGATACCTAAATAAAACGAGATTCAAAGAAAATATATTTCTATATGTTATGGAACTTGATCAGTTGTTAATGATATTCAAACAGACACAGATATTCAAATTAATGCGGCTTAACTCCGCCCACTTCTTTCTATGGGAATAATGGAGCATAAAAAATGGATATGCTCTGGGACGGAAGGATTCGAACCTCCGAATAGCGGGACCAAAACCCGTTGCCTTACCACTTGGCCACGCCCCATTTCAATTTCTAATTTACACTAAGAAACAATAATATTGATATTGGTTCTTTGTCAACTACAGTCCGAATATCTATAGAATAGATTGGTACTAGAATTTTTATACATATAGATATAGAATTCAACTAAATTTATTGATCATTACATAGAATTCAATTAAGATATTGTATGAAAGTATGATTTCTTCTATTCTCCTTTGAGAATTGGAGGATTTTTGATCGGGTGGGTTCAAAGAAAAAGAAGGATTTTTTGTATACCTTACTTACTTTCTTCCTTTTTCCTT